ATCTGGATCTATAGGGTAAGATCCTTTATTTATAGCGGAATGGTATACAAAGTCAACAGATCTCAATGAATAAAAAATAGGATTTATGGCTACACAAACCGTTGAGGGTAGTTCTAGATCTGGTCCAAGACGAACTGTTGTAGGGGATTTATTGAAACCATTGAATTCAGAATATGGTAAAGTAGCTCCGGGATGGGGAACTACTCCTTTGATGGGTGTTGCAATGGCTCTATTTGCGGTATTTCTCTCTATTATTTTAGAGATTTATAATTCGTCCATTTTACTGGACGAAATTTCTATGAAGTAGATTCACAAGAACCAACTAACTAGCTTTTCAATAGAAAGTCAAGTTTTAGCATTTAGGGCTTTGATTTTTAGCCCATTCTATTTTTATTTGGTAGTTCGACCGTGAAACTTCTTTGTTTCTGTATTTCCGGAATATGAGTGTGTGACTTGTTATAATTGATCCTATTGATAGTACAGAACATAAAATGGATCCGTCATCTTGATAGAGATGGCTTTACCCCGTCAGATATTTTTTCTAGTATCTGGAGCACGGAATATAGAAAATAGATTCTAAAGTATTAGAACTATGATTCATACTTCGTATTTCTATTTAGACCTCGCAACCGGACTAAAAAAAATTGAAAGAGTTAGAAGAATAAATTTCGAAAAAGAAATGGAACGGTTTTTATTCTTTGAAACTGCCGCCGCTTATCTTTATTTTGATCAAAGGACAAACGTTTCTTTGGATTTTTTTTCATTATATCTATTCAGTGAATAAGTGATGATCCAGCAGTTCTTACTCAGGGAATTTTTGGACTTCGATTAAAGGTTTTTATTGAAAATCATCGTGGTTCTGGTATGAATCTGAGGTTTTTGAATTGATTCATAGGGTCTTAACAAGAAAATTCCTATCAATAATCATAAAAAAACAACTGGAAAATAGCATTCCATACACAAATAAAAAAGAAAGAAAATGAAGTAAATAATAGAATATTCAAGAGGCCTGTAAGGATCAAGAGAAAAGACGAGTGAGCCGACTTGAGATTTTGGCATTATAACCACAAAGAATAGCTTTCGGATTTCTATTTTTTTCTTATCTTCAAAGAAGATTGAAATCATAGGATTAAGTTAAGAAGTTTAAAACTTTCTATTACACATATCCGTTTCCCCAATAACCAGTATTTGAGTATTTTTGTTTGAGCCGTACGAGATGAAATTCTCATATACGGTTCTCAGGGGGGTCCCTTGGTTTACCTATCTCAATAAAGTCTATGATTGGTTCGAAGAACGTCTTGAGATTCAGGCGATTGCCGATGATATAACTAGTAAATACGTTCCCCCTCATGTCAATATATTTTATTGTTTAGGAGGAATCACACTTACTTGTTTTTTAGTCCAAGTAGCGACGGGGTTTGCTATGACTTTTTATTATCGTCCGACCGTTACTGAGGCTTTTGCCTCTGTTCAATATATAATGACTGAGGCTAACTTTGGTTGGTTAATCCGATCAGTTCATCGATGGTCGGCAAGTATGATGGTCTTAATGATGATCTTGCACGTATTTCGCGTGTATCTCACGGGTGGTTTTAAAAAACCTCGCGAATTGACTTGGGTTACGGGTGTAGTTTTGGGTGTATTGACTGCATCCTTTGGTGTAACCGGTTATTCCTTACCGTGGGACCAAATAGGTTATTGGGCAGTCAAAATTGTAACAGGTGTACCCGAAGCTATTCCCGTAATAGGATCGTCGGTGGTAGAGTTATTGCGCGGAAGCGCTAGTGTGGGACAATCTACCTTGACTCGTTTTTATAGTTTACATACTTTTGTATTACCTCTTCTTACTGCCGTATTCATGTTAATGCACTTTCCAATGATACGTAAGCAAGGCATTTCCGGTCCTTTATAGAAAATATGGATCATAGATATTTGTAATCAATCATTTATCATTTTGGGGAGGAGCAATAGTATTTCATTGCTACAAATATGGATTATTTTTTTTAAATAAGACATGTATTTGGATATTTCCCTTCAACTTAACAAAAGAAATTGGATTATTTATTTGACATACATGAATAGTTGAGGGGAACTCTCCGAAAAAAGAACGGATTATGGGAGTGTGTGACTTGAACTATTGATTGGGCCGTGCAGATATATGACTTTATCTTATCTGCCACATTTGAATTCACAATTAAATGTGTCTTTGTTTCAACCACCGCGCAAGCCCCCTACGGGGGATAGGCCGGTTCGCTTGACGAGAATCTTTTCTATGATCAGACTCGATCATATCCTGCATGAACAGGCTCCGTGATATCCAGTAAAAGTCAAATAAGTAATGTGATATAATCCAGATTATGTCTTATCTATTTCACTTAACTTAATAGTATGGAAATGCATTCATTTCCTATGCATTGACTCAATTTATGAGACTATCGGAGTGAAACAAGTAGATCTAAAGAAGAACAGGGGTTATATTAGTAACAAGTAAATCCTTTGT